TCTAGTTTAACATATTTTAATGTGGAGGGTTGTAAACTCTTTTAAGACTTTTGTCAACTAGGAAGATATACCGTAAAATTTTTTATAATTTTTACGGTATATCTTCCTAAATTTTTAAATTTTTAAATCTGTAGAAATGCCAGAAAATTTAATGGGGTTAATTTAGATTTAATTAATGACTTATAGTCTTTCTACTTTAAAAATTTAGGAAGATATACCGTAACTTATGATAATGTTTGATTTGAAATCATATATATTGCTTTTAATAGCAACATGGGTTAGTAGTTATGTCAGAATTTATATGAGTTAGTTTTAAGCATTAATTATGGATTTATATCCTAACTACTTGTGTATATAAACATATAAATAGCTTATGTTACGGCCATAAGAATGGTAAATTTTACCTTATGTTTATGATTATGGTGTTATTAATTAGTGTATTTTTATGCATATTGGTATATTTTTTTATGATGTATAGTTTTACCTTTATTATTAGATATAATTATTTGTCATTTTTTAAATTTAAATGATTATTAAAATTTGATTATGATAGTGTTACTTTTTGTATTCTACTAATGTTGATTGTGTGTTATTCATATGTGTATTATTATAACATACATTATTTTGTTGGTGAGTATATAGGGTATCAATTAGGTAAGATTATATTATTATTTGTTAGAGTAATGTGTATATTAGTATCTACTGGTGATTTTTTACTTACTTTAATATTTTGAGAATATCTAGGTGTAGTTAGATTTTTTTTAATTTTATTTTATGATAATTACTTAAGTTTGCGTTCTTCTGTAGTAACTTTAGTATCTTCTCGTTTTGGTGATGTTTGTTTATTTTTATTAATAGGATTAAATTGTTATTTGTATAGTAGTGTATTTCCATGTATATTTATGTTTTTTTTTATAATATTTACTAAGAGTGCTAGTTTTCCTTTTATTAGGTGGCTATTAGAAGCTATGCGTGCTCCAACTCCAGTTAGTTCATTGGTGCATTCCTCTACATTAGTGGCTGCTGGTGTTTGGTTTGCTATGCGCTATGATTATATTACATTTTTTGAAGAATGCTTTTATTTATCTTGTCTTCTTATTTTGACTATAATTATTACTGGTGTTAGAAGATTATTTTTTATAGATTTAAAGAAGATTGTAGCTTTGTCAACTTGTAATAATATTTCTTGGTGTGTTTTGTATCTAATTTATGGTGATTTTACTTTGTCTTTATTTCAATTATTAAGTCATGGAGTATCTAAGTGTATGTTATTTATGTTAATCGGTGATATAATGAGTGGTAGTAGTGGTTCACAAGCAAGCAATTGTGTTTATAGTTCTAGTTTATATGGTAATTGAAAAATATTGGGTTCATTTATGGTTATTTTAGGTTTATCTGGTGTTCCTTATATTGGTGTGTTTTTTACTAAGCATTTTTTATTATCTAGATTTATTAAAGTTATTAAAGTATCAGTTAAATTATTAATATGTTTATGTATGTTTTTATCTTATTTATACTCGTTTCGTTTATGCAAGATTTTAGTTAATACAAGGTGTAGATCTAGATTTGGAATGTTATACTTTTTTAATTCTAGTTTTATGGTTATTTTATGATTATTTGTAAAATATTATTTGTTTTTTTTATTAGATGAGGTTGTATTAGTTTCTAATTATTATAATATTAGTTTATTATTATTTCAAGTTTTTTCTATTTATTTATGTATTAAGATTTATGATAGTATAATTATAAGAAATTGAAGTAGAAGATTATTTGGGTGTGATAATTTAGTTGAGTTATTATATTCTAGATTTTATAGTTTACTTAATTTATTGAGATTATTTTTGTTTCGTTGAGATAAATTTATTTTATACTTATTTTCTGGGCTAGGAATTTCTAGATTAATAAAGTTTTTTAACTCGTATTTATTAAATATAATTATAATTTCATTTTTCCTAATTTTTTGCTTGTTAGTAATTTAGTAAAATTTATTAATATTAATATATTATATTAACATATATAATATGGGGGGGCCCCCCCCCCATATATATACTATATATAGAGAGATGTGATGTAATCACATCTCTCTATATATAGTATATATACTATGTTGTATAACATATAATGAATATGTGGTGTATGATGTTATAACATATTCATTATATGTTATACAACAATGTTATTAGTATAAAGTTTTTATTATTTTTCTTTTCCAAAGAAACGATCTATATTTATTTAGATAGCATAAAAGTGTCTATATTACCTATATTTAGAGCTTCTTTTGTTGGTTTTTTTTTAGTTGGTTTGTTTTTATGGGATATTATATATTTTCTTATTTTTTTTGTTTGTGTTATTTTTTTGATAATTATTTTTATTAGTGATGGATTAAAGAGTATGTTTCATTATGAATCTGCTTTTTGATTATTTGTGTTTAGTGAAGTTATGATATTTGGTAGATTTTTATTATGTTGTTTAATTTTTGATTCTTGATCTTATAGTAAATTATCTAGTTCTTTAGAAATACCTTTTGTGGGTTGTTTTATTTTATTAGGTTCTAGTATAACTATAACTGCTTTTCATCATTTATTGGGTTGAAAGTATTGTGATTTTTTTTTATTTTTAACTATTTTATTAGGTTTACTTTTTGTTTGTTTACAAATATTTGAATTGCATGAGATTGATGTTAAAATATTTGATTCTAGATTTTATTCTAGTAGTTTTTGTACTGTTGGATTACATTTTAGTCATGTTTTGTTAGGTGTTGTAGGAATGATGGTTATGTTGTGTGTAGGTAGAAATAAATTTAGGGTATATCATTGTACTGTATTGACTTGATATTGGCATTTTGTTGATTACATATGATTATTTGTATATACTATTGTGTATGTTTGTTAATTACTAATAGGTTATATAAACTAGTAGATTGTGGTTCTATTGAATACTTGTAATTTATTTGTATTAGTAAAGATATGGTTGTGTTATTTCGTCGTAATTTAATTGATTTACCTATTAATTATTCTGTTAGTTATTTTTGAAGTGTTGGATTTGTTCTTTCAATGTTTATGGTTATTCAAATATTGACTGGTGTTATTTTGTCTTTTATTTATATTGGTGATTTTAAAAGTAGTTTTTTTATAGTTATGAAATTATCTAATGATTCTTTTTTTACTTGATGTTTACGTTATTGACATATTATTGGTGTTAATTTATTATTTATGTTGATATTTATTCATATGTCTCGTTCATTATATTATTCTGGGTATAACAATAAGGGGGTATGGAAAGTTGGATTTATATTATATTTATTATTAATGGGTGAGGCGTTTACTGGATATATATTACCTTGACATCAAATGTCATATTGGGCTGCTACTGTTTTGACTTCAATAGTAGAAAGTTTACCGTTTTTTGGTAGTACTTTGTATAAATATGTGGTTGGTGGTTTTTCTGTTTCTGGTACTACTTTAATTCGTGTTTTATCTGTTCATATATGACTTGGGTTTGTCATATTAGGGTTAATGGTTGTTCATATGTATTATTTACATAAGAAGGGTAGTAGTAAACCTTTATATTCTTTTTACTATCATGGTGATGTAGTTTATTTTCATTCTTATTTTTCTGTGAAGGATTTTTTTTTATTTATGGTATTTGGTAGTGTTGTTATTGTATGATTATTTTTGAATCCTGATATGTTAGTTGATATAGAGTCATATTTAGAAGCTGATTCTTTAAGAACTCCTGTATCTATTAAGCCAGAGTGATATTTTTTAGCATTTTATACTATGTTACGATGTATAAGTTCTAAGATAGGTGGTATTATATTAATTTTATCTTTTTTATTTTTTTTATGGATTCCTACTGCTGGTGGTTCTAGTGTTTATAAATTGAATCGTCAGATAATTTTTTGGTCTATTTTAAGATTGTTTTTTTCATTAACGTATTTAGGTAAATGTCATCCTGAGTATCCTTATTTATTAATTGGTCAGTTATTTAGTGTACTTTTAGTTGTATTAATGTTTATTTATAAGATTTTTTAATTTTATTATTATAATATGATTACTTTATTTTTAATATTTAGTTCTGTAATAATGGTTAGATTTTTTCTGTCTATTACTCGTTTTTTGAATAGTTTGATTATATTAGAAAATTTTAATGTGTTAGTGTTATTGTTTTGTTTGATACTTTCTACTAATGATAGTCATATTATATTTATAGTGTTAATGGTTATTTCTACTGTGGAAGTAATTATAGGTTTAGTTTTATTAACTCGTGTATGAGAATGTTCGTCTTCTTTAGAATTAGTTGATTTTTAGTATTTTTAGTATTGTTTATTTTATCATTAATTTTTAGTTCTGGTATAAATTGTTCTAGAATTGTCAATAGTATAGTTTTTAAAGAATTTTTTTTATTTGATTCTATATTTTTTTATTTATTTTTATTAATTTTATTTTTAGGTTTGTATAGTAGTGTTATGTTTTATAATTTGTTAAGATTAGATGTTCAATTATATTTATTTATTAGTTTATTATTTACTTCGTTAAGTTTTTGTATAAATCATTGTGTATTTTTTTGGTGTTTTTATGAGTTATCGATGTTACCTTTATTATATTTAATTTTTAGTGATTCTAATTATTCTGAACGGTTTTTGGCTGGTTGGTATTTTTGTGGATATTTATTAATTACTAGTTTGCCTTTGATTCTAATTTTATTGTATTTGTCTTATGTTAAAAATTCATTTTTTTTTTCTGATTGGTTTAGAAGAGTTGATGTGTCTTTGGTAGTTTACTATTTATTGTCTTTTGTTTTTTTTACTAAGATTCCTTTAGTTCCGTTTCATACATGGTTACCTATTGTTCATGCTGAGGCTACTAGTATAGTATCTATTTTTTTAAGTGGTTATATAATGAAGCTTGGTTTATTGGGTGTTTATCGTTGTTCTAGATTTATTTTTAATTTAAATTTTTTATGATATTTATTTATTTGTTGTGTGATATGTATATTTTTTTTAATTGTTTCTTGTAATGAGTTAGATGGTAAGCGATGGTTAGCTTTTTTAAGTTTGTCGCATATAGTTATTCCTTTTTTATGTTTTTTTATTAGAGATTGGTCTAGTTTAAGATCTTCTTTTTTATATTGTATGGGTCATGGATTAAGAGCTGGTATTGTTTTTTGTTTATTGTGATGTTTTTATAATGTCTCTAATACTCGTAATTGGATTTTAGTTAAGTCTAGTGTTAATGGATTAAGTATTATGTTATTATTAGTTGTTAGTTTATTAAGTTTGTGTTCTTTTCCTACTTCTATTCAATTTTTTTGTGAGATAAATTTAGTTATTTATAGTTCTGGTATATTTGTCTTGATTTTGTTTTGGTTCTTTTATTTATTTTTTGGTGGATTGGTTCCTTTAGTTTTATGTGGTCATTTATTAGTACGTAGAGAGTTTTATGAGAGTGTTAGTGTAAGTTTTTATCCTCAATTTTATTTTTTATTTTTTTGTTGTTTTTGATGTTATTTAGGGTTTTTGGTTTTTTAGTATTGTTTAATGAGGTGATTTGTGCATTTTACATTTTGGATGTAAAGGTGATTAGATATCCGTTAAAATTTCTCTTAGCTTAAGTATTAAAGCATCAATTTGAAGCGTTGGAGATAATTTTATTAGAGAGACTGGTAAGTTAATAAAACTGTGGGGTTCATGTCTCCTTAATACATTTATATAATGTCTGGTTGAAATGTATGTTTTGGTTAAAGATTTTAGTTCTTTTATTTTATATTTAGGTAGTATGCTATTTAGTAAGTTTGATTATTATTCTAAGATTTTATTTTTTGTGCTATTTGTATTTATTTGTTATCGAATCCCTTATTGTTATAGTCCTTATATATTTATAGATTTATTGGTTTTGTTTGTATTTTGTTGTTTTGTTTCTTTATTTTTTGTTCGTATTTTTGATAATATTAGATATTTTTTTAGTTCTTTTATACCTGTAGGAACCCCTATATATATATGTTTTTTAGTGTGTATAGCTGAAACTATAAGTTATATTATTCGTCCTTTGGTGCTGATTTTACGTCCTTTTATTAATATAAGTTTAGGGTGTTTTGGTGCTATTGCTTTGGGTAATTTAAGTATAATTAGTGAATTTTGGATAGTTTTATTATTTGTGTTATTTTTTTATGAGGTTTTTGTTGCTTTAATACATTGATATATTGTAGTTAGTATTTTGGAGTTTTCTATTGATCATTAGTAATGATTATTCGTTTTGGGTTTAATAGTATTGTTATCTTTTCTATTATCTTTTCTATATTTTTTTCTTTTATGTGTTGTTTGGTTGATAGAATGTTGGGTTTTTGGGTTTTTTTAGAGTTGGGTAGTTTATCTTTAATACCATCTTTTTTTTGTAACTTAGGGTATAGATACTATAAATTTTATAGTTCGATATTATGTTATGTAATTATGTCTGGTTTATCTTCTATATTATTGATTTCTGGTATTATGATTAATAGGTTATATTATTTTATTTTTTTTGGATTTTCTGTAAAGTTTGGTTTATTTCCTTTTATGTTTTGGGTTTATCGTGTGTTTTCAATTAGTAAATGGGTTTTTATATTTTTATTAAGTGTTATAATGAAGTTTCCAGTTTTATTTTTTTGTTTTTTATATGAAATTAGTGATGTAAGTTTTGTTTTTATAGATTGTTTTTTTACTATTTTTGTTTGTTGTTTTTTGATATGATTTTTTAGTTTTAGATGAGAATATATATGGTGTCATATATCTTTATCTTCAGTTAGTACTTTGATAGTTGCTTGTTTTAGTAGAAGTGTTGATATTTGTTTTTTTATCTATTGATATTATTTTTTATGATCATCTTTAACTATATATTATTTGAGAGTTATTTCAGATATTAGTGATTTTAATAGTTATTATTTTTGGTGTTTTTGTTTTTTGCTATTAGTTACTCCTATTTCTATGCCTTTATTTTATAAGTTGAGTGTTTGTATAGGTGTTATTTATTCTTCTATTTATGTGTTATTTGTATGAAGTATTTATAGATTTTCTGAGCAGTTTTTTCTTTTTAAGTTAGCTAGTGATTATTTATATTCTTGTGTATTTAATAATTGGTTATAGTTTTTAGTAATATAGTTTATATAAAATATTTGTTTTACACACAAAAGAACTTAATGTTAGTTTTACTATTAATGGAATAGTTTAATTAAAAATATCAGATTTGCATTCTGAAGATGGATATTTATTCTTTTGTTAGTAATTTTAGTTTAATTAAAATAATGATTTGTCTAGTCATAGATAGTTACTTAACTAAATTGCTAGTGTAATGGTTATTTTTGGGTTAATTTCTGGATTTATTGGGTTATTAGTTTCTTTATTAATTATAGCTTTTTTTATTTTGGGGGAACGTAAGATTTTAGGTTATTCTCAGTTTCGTAAGGGACCTAATAAGGTTGGTATAATTGGTTTATTTCAAAGTTTTTCTGATTTATTAAAGCTAATTGTTAAGTTTAAGTATAGTAAATTTAGTTTACGTAGAGAATTTGGTTTATTAGGTGTTTTTTTACTGGTGTTTTTAGTTTTATCTTATTCTTTTTTGTATGGAGGTTATTATAGATTTAGATTTAAAAGGTTTTCTTTGTTATGAATTTTAGTGATTTCTAGTCTTTGTAGATATTCTGTTTTGTGTGTCGGTTGAGGTAGTTATAGTAGTTATTCTTTTTTAAGTTCTATTCGTTGTGCTTTTAGTTCTATCAGATTTGAAGCTTGTTTTATGTGTATCGTAATATTTTCTGCTTTGTGCTTTGAAAGTTATAATTTGAAAGATATTTATAATAGAGATTGATTATTGGTTTTATTGTTTCCTTTAATTATTATTTTATATTTAATATGTATGTTGTGTGAAACTAAACGTAGTCCATTTGATTATGGTGAAGCTGAGAGTGAGTTAGTTAGTGGGTTTAAAGTGGAGTATAGTGGTGTATATTTTACTTGTTTATTTGCTTGTGAATATATAATAATGTTTGTGTTTTCTTGATTAGGTATGGTTATATTGTTTGGTGGTGGTTTAATAGGTAGAATTTATTTATTTTTTTGTTTGTTGTTTTTTATGTGGTCTCGTGCTACTTTGCCTCGTATTCGTTATGATTTTTTTGTTAAATTTTTTTGAAATGTTGTTTTATGTTTATTAATTTTAGGTTTATTTTTTATTGTTAATTAGTTGTTTGGTCTATATAGATTATTTAAATCGTGATGCTGTTAACTTCAGGAAATGGTTATTGTTCCATTATAGTCGATTTATTATCTTATCTTAGTTTAATTGAGAATGTAGGTTTTGGGGATCTTTGGTCTCTTTATGAGAGATTTGATTAATAGGGCTGCATTTGCAGGTCACTTTGATATAGTGAATGGTGAATTTATAATTCCGTTAATACTTATTCATGTATTCTAATTGTAAGAGCTGAATTCTTACTTCAGTAATGTGTATAACACCATGGGTTTGTAATGTTGAGTTTATTTTATATTAGGTTAATTTTCTTTATATTATTTGTTGTTATATATTTTTTTACTTCTAGGGTATTAAATAATTTATTGGATGTTGGTATTAGTTGAAGTAGGTCGTATGAATGTGGTTTTTTTTCTAGTATATTAAACTTGAAATGTTTTAGTTATACTTATTTTTTTTTATTGGTTTTATTTGTTATATTTGATTTAGAGATTTCTCTATTACTAAAAATGCCTACTCAAGGGTTATTATTTTGTAAATTTTTTTATTATTATTTTTTTTTGTTAATTTTATTATTTGGTTTTTTAGTGGAGTTGATGTTTGGATATGTTCGATGATTTTATTAGAGGAATATATGAAATTACTGCTAATAATTTTTAGTCAATTTGATTTGACTTTCTCTTTAATGAGATTAAGTTAGTTTAGACTGTATGTTTTCAAAACATTTAGAGGTTATTATTCCATCTTATGATTATGACGTTTAATATGTTAATTAGTTGATTGTTTACTTTAGATCATAAGCGAGTTGGTATTATATATACTTTAATTGGTTTATGGTCTGGTTTTGTAGGTTTAAGTTTTAGTGTATTGATCCGTATAAAATTTTTAGAACCGTATTTTAATGTAGTTTCTCTTGATTGTTATAAATTTTTGATTACTAATCATGGTATATTAATGATTTTTTTCTTTTTAATGCCTATATTAATAGGTGGGTTTGGTAACTATTTAATTCCCTTAATTAGAGGTTTGTCTGATTTAAATTTACCTCGATTAAATGCTTTAAGTGCTTGGTTGTTAATACCATCTTTATTTTTTTTATTAATTAGTATGAATTTAGGGGCTGGTATAGGATGGACATTTTATCCTCCTTTGTCTTCTTCTATGTTTTCTAGTAGTACTGGTATTGATTTCTTAATGTTTTCGTTGCATTTGGCTGGATTATCTAGTATTTTTAGGTCTATAAATTTTATTTGTACTTTATATACTGTATTTATGACTAATATATTTTCTCGTACTTCTATAGTTCTTTGGTCATATCTTTTTACGTCTATATTGCTTATTGTTACTTTGCCTGTTTTAGCAGCTGCTATTACTATGCTTTTATTTGATCGTAAATTTAGTTCTGCATTTTTTGATCCATTAGGAGGTGGTGATCCAGTTTTGTTTCAACATATGTTTTGATTTTTTGGTCATCCTGAAGTTTATGTATTGATTTTACCTGGTTTTGGTATAATTAGACATATTTGTTTAAATGTAAGTATGAATTATGATTCTTTTGGATTTTATGGTTTGTTATTTGCTATGTTTTCTATAGTTTGTTTAGGTAGAAGTGTATGAGGTCATCATATGTTTACTGTTGGATTAGATGTTAAGACTGCTGTTTTTTTTAGTTCTGTTACTATGATTATAGGGGTTCCTACAGGTATAAAGGTGTTTACTTGGTTATATATGCTTTTAAAATCTCGTGTAAATAAGAGTGATCCTGTTTTATGATGAATTGTGTCTTTTATTATTTTGTTTACTTTTGGTGGTGTTACTGGTATAGTGTTATCTGCGTGTGTTTTGGATAAAGTTCTTCATGATACTTGGTTTGTTGTTGCTCATTTTCATTATGTTATGTCTTTAGGGTCTTATATTAGTATAATAATTATGTTTATATGATGGTGACCTTTAGTTACTGGTTTAAGATTAAATAAGTGTTTATTACAGTGTCAATGTATTATTTCTAAAATTGGTTTTAATTTGTGTTTTTTTCCTATGCATTATTTTGGTTTGTGTGGTTTACCACGTCGTGTTTGTATTTATGAGTGTAGTTATAATTGGGTTAAATTGGTATGTACTGTTGGTTCATTTATATCTGCTTTTAGTGGATTATTTTTTATTTTTATTCTTTGAGAGTCTATAGTTAGTCGTAATGAAGTTTTGGGTTTTTATAGTTCTTCTTCTTGCTTAGTTGGTTTATTTATAAGTCCAGTAGCAGCTCATAGTGATTATTTTTGTTATCCTTATAATATAGATTATACTTATGGTGTTTATTATATGCGTTGAGTTGATGATTGTACTTATGTTTTTGCTAATGGTTTTTTAGTTTAATTAAAAATGTAGATTTTGTAAATCTATGATGATTTTTATCATTTACCTTGGTTTATTAACTGTTGTTAAAAATTTTTAGGTTTATATGCCTTTTGCATCATGCTTACTTGATTTTTTTAAATTATTTTTTAAATCGAAATACTTAGATCTTAATATTAATTGTTTAGTAATTTGTTTTATTTGTGTAAAGTAAATTAAATTAATTTTATGTTGTGATAAGTTATTCGTTAAGTATTATATCTATTTAGTTACTTTGAAATTTTGAGTTATATATTAGGCTATGAGGTTTGATATAATTTTATATTTTTTATATTTTTTTATTAATATTAGGTTAGAGGTACCTTTTATTTATGAATTTGTTATAAAATTTTTTATGCTGTTTATTTTAAATTAAATATATTAGTAACTTATTAATAATGTGTAGTTTAGTATATATTAGTAAATAAGTAATTTTATTATACTAATTATTTCTCAGGGTCTTTCCGTCTGTTTATTAAAAACATTTCTAACTATAAATTTAGTTAGTAGTGCCTGCTCAGTGTTATTCATAAATAGCCGCAGTATATTGACTGTGCGAAGGTAGCATAATTAATTGCCTTTTAAATGGAGGCTTGTCTGAATGGTTTGACGTGAGAGATTTGAATATTTGGTATTTTTTTTGAAATTGATTATGAGGGTTCAGAATCCTTTATTTATTTAATTAGACGGAAAGACCCTGGGATCTTTTATTTTTGTTTGGGGAAAATTTTATTTTTTTATTAATATTATGACCCTTTATAAAGTTTATTGAGTTAAGTTACCCCAGGGATAACAGTGTAATAATTAATTAGAGATCATATCGAATTAATTGATTGCCACCTCGATGTTGACTTAGGTTAAAGATTTGAGTGCAGTAGTTTAAATTTTTGGTCTGTTCGACCTATTTAACCTTCATGAGTTGAGTTAAGACCGGCGTAAGCCAGGTCGGTTCTTATCTATTATGGAAATTTATCAGTACGAAAGGACAGTAGATTTTTTTATTGAGTGTGAAGATGTTAGTTTTGCAAAAACTATTTAGAATTTTTTTATGAATTCCATACTTTATTTGTTTAACTGTGGCAATAAGAAATATTGTGATTTATTTACTGCATAAAAAAATTTTTTTTTGTTATTCTATTTGTTTAGTTGAGTTTATTTAGCAGTTAGTTTTTTGTTAAAATTAATGTTTTATAAGGATAAATCATTTATAAAGGGGATAGGGCACAGTGCCAGCATCTGCGGTTATTCTGTTTTCTTTGTTTTTTTATAGATTTAGTTTATTTATTAATATGCAATATTAGGTTAAATTTTTTTGTTTGTGTTTTATGTAATTAAATTTGTATAAGATGTATTTTAATGACAGGGATTAGATACCCCATTAATATATTTTGTATTTATTGTCTTAGTTTTATAACTAAAATGGTTTGGCAGTGAGTGATTCTTTTTAGGGGAAGGTGTGGTGTAAAGGATGTTCCGCCTATTATTTTACTTTTATTATGTTGGTGTATATCTGATTTAATATTATTGCTTAATGGTTTGAGTTTGTGTATATTTATTTAAGTCAAGTCTATGTGCTGCTTATAAAAGTATTCATGCGTTACTTTAATAATATGTTGATTGAAAGATTAATTAATTTAGGACTTAATAGTAATATTTAATTAGTTTGTAAATGTGAATATAGTTTAGCTCATGTACACACCGCCCGTCACCCTCGATAATTATTGAGGTAAGTCGTAACAAGGTAACTTTAAATGAATTTGAAGTTGGTTATTAATTTAGTTAATATTAATGAAATTGTCTTTATTGTATTATGATATTGTTTGTTATATTGTTGCTGTTTGTATGTTTATACTGTGTTTTGTATATTTGATGTTATTTTGGAAAGTGTTTGTAGGTAAGGGTAGTGTTAAATTTGGTAGTGATAATCAGTTAGTTGAGTTACTTTGAACTGTAATTCCTACTATGGTTGTATTAGTTTTATGTGCTTTAAAAGTTAAATTTATTACAGGTAATTTGGATTGTTATTCTAGTCAGACTATAAAGATTATAGGTCATCAATGATATTGGTCTTATGAGTATCCTAATGGTTGTTATGATTCATATGGGTTAAATGATTGTTTTATTGTAGATAAGCCTATGACTATGATTTATGGTACTCTTTATCATTTGGTAGTAACATCAGCTGATGTTATTCATTCATTTTCTGTTCCATCTTTAAATTTAAAGATGGATGCTATTCCTGGTCGTTTGAATCATTTATTTTTTTGTCCTTCTCAACATGGGGTATTTTTAGGGTATTGTGCTGAGTTATGTGGTGTTAATCATAGTGTTATGCCTATAATGATTGAAGTTATTGATGTAGTTAAGTAATATGTTTGTTTTAGTATAATTTATTATTTTAACTTTTCGTGTTAAAGATAGTTTTGTTAGGACTAAGCAAATTTTATGATATTAGAGATTTTTTTTTCTTTTTATTTATTTGTGTTGTTTTTATTTTCTTTGAGTAGTCATTGTTTATATTATTGTGTATTATTAGTTTTGAACTCTTTGATAGGAAGGTTAATTTGTTATATTTTATATGGTTTTAGTTGATATTCTTTACTTTTATGTTTGGTTTATATTGGTGGGGTGTATATATTGTTTATATTTGTATCTATTTTTAAACCTAATGATAGTTTTATTATGTATAGTAGGTTAAATAAATTTAAGTTGATTATTATGTTTGTTATTAGGGTGTTATGTTTATTTTTTGTTTTTAGTATGATTGATATAGATTATAGTTATTATTTATGTACTTCTAAGGAGGGTAGGTTTTATATTTTTTTATGTTTAATGTTATTGTTTGGGTTTATTGTATTAAGTATGTTATTTAATATTAAGATGAAATTTTATCGTTAGTTAAT